TTAGGCAGGAGACAGGGGAATTCCTTAAGTTAAGAAAGAAAAAAGAATAAGAACACGGATACATAACATAAAAAAAAGAATAAATAAGACGATATTCGCCCTCCCCCTACATATTTAATTTCTTCTCCTATACAAAAACCAGCAAGACCTACCCCATTGGTAATTCCATCAATGACACCCTTATCGAAAAACTGCGTTAGTTCGGTTAATCCTCTTATACCCAGGGTAAAGACCCTAGTATAGAAAATATCTATATAACCACGATTATATGACCAACTGTATATCTTTTTTTTTACTTGATCCAAAAAAGACTTTTTCGGACTCTCTTTTACAAGGGAATTTTTTAAATATAAATTCTGAAAAAAAGAATAAGCAGATCCATAGAAGATATATGCTATGAATAGACCAAACATAGCTAGACTTACAGAAGAAATTGCATTAGTGATAAATTCATATGAATTTATGGAAGAATTAGAACTTTCCTGGAAAAAGCTTATTGAGGGAGTTAACCACTTTGATAATATGGTTAACTCCGCTATTCCATTATCCATTACTCCATTATCAAAATGGATTCCTATGGATCCAATGAACAAAGTAAAAAGCAGTAATATAAAAAGAGGGAATAGCATAGTATTTCCCGTTTCATGAGGATAGACAAAAGGGTTTTTAACCCCAAAGGAAGTACTAAAGGACCCTATCCTATTTCTTGTATTACCATGAATTTTGGATATATTTTGTGAAAAAAAAGAAACTCCACTCTTCGTTGTTGATAAAATGAAATCTCTATTCACTCCTTTGGGTATCCTTTTTCCCCATAAGGATATTGAATACAACGAGCCCTCTTTAGTGCTACTGTAATTTTGAAAATGAACACGCAGGTACCCATCAAAAGTAAGTAAATATATCCGAAACATATAAAACGCAGTTAATCCTGCAGTAAAAGAGGCTATTATTCCAAAAAAGGGTGAATACAACCAACTATTACTAAGGATTTCATCTTTGGACCAGAAGCAAGCAAGAGGTGGAATACCACAAAGAGAAAGCGTACCCCATAAAAAAGTAGTTCTTGTAATTGGAACGTATTTTCTTAAACCACCCATAAGAACCATATTCTGACTTTTATCTGGTGAATATCCAACAAGAGGTTCCATTGAATGAATAACGGATCCGGATCCCAAGAACAATAAAGCTTTCGAATAAGCATGAGTGATCAAATGGAATAAAGCAGCTTGATAAGAACCTATACCTAGAGCTAACATCATATAACCCAATTGAGACATTGTAGAATAGGCTAAGCTTCTTTTAATATCTCTCTGAGCAAGAGCTAAAGTAGCTCCTAAGAAGAGTGTTATTGTACCTACTAAAGAAATGAAACTCATTATTAAAGGTAGGGATATGAAAAGAGGAAGAAGTCGAGCTAGAAGAAAAATCCCCGCAGCAACCATAGTTGCTGCGTGTATAAGAGCCGAAATGGGAGTGGGTCCTTCCATAGCATCGGGTAACCATACGTGAAGAGGGAATTGTGCAGATTTTGCAACTGCACCAAGGAATAATAAAAAAGCACACAAAGTAGTAAGTAAGGAATTAATCCCATTATTAGGAATCCAGTTATTAGCTATTTTGAACAAATCCCGAAACTCTAAACTACCTGTTATCCAAAAAAAACCTAAAATTCCTAATAACAGACCAAAATCCCCTACACGATTAGTTACAAAAGCTTTTTGACAAGCACTCGCTGCAATTGGCCGTGTAAACCAAAAGCCTATCAATAAATAGGAACACATTCCCACAAGTTCCCAAAAAAAATAAATTTGTATCAAATTGGAACTAGTAACCAATCCCAACATGGAAGTATTGAAAAAACTTATATAAACAAAAAATCTCAAATATCCTTCATCGTGAGACATATAATCGTCACTATAAATAAGAACGAGGATTCCTACTGTAGTAATTAGTATTAACATAATAGAAGTAAGCGGGTCGATCAAGTATCCAAATTCTAAGGAAAAATCATTATTGACGGTCCAAGACCATAGATATTGATAGATAGAACTTCCATTTATTTGTTGAATAGATAGGTGAACTGAGAATACCATAGCTATACTTAAGAGTAAAACACTAGGAAAAGCCCATATGCGACGAAGATTTTTTGTTGCTGTCGGAATAAGAATAAGTCCAAACCCCATTGACATAATAACTGGAAGTGGGAGAAGAGGGATTACCCATGCATATTGATATGTATGTTCCATAAGAAAAGAAATGGAAATTTTTACTTCAATTTTTTTATAAAATAAAATTGTTTCCGATTCACCAAACCAATTCTTATCTCTTTCTGAAGGAATAAAAAAAAAAAAAGAAAAGGAATAAGACAAAATACTGGAATTCTTCATTTTTCCAAATTTCTCTCATTGAAATAATCAAAATGAAGAATGGGTTTACTTGGTTAAATTCAAAAAGTTAATCAAATAACTTTGTTACTTAGTTATTATCTAAAGAAGGATATTTATTAAAATATAAAAAAGGATTGAATCATTTTACTTTCTATTCATTTTTTTATTCATTTTTGTATTTCTTTCTATTACAATGAAGATGAAGCAACTCTCATGTTTCGTAACTGATTGATTGAATTCCAATGAAAACCTATGTTTATAGGAAATTCTCGAATATTCCTTACTTCATATAGAACTGAAATCCTAATGACTAGAATTACCTAAGTTTTAGAATGTCTTGTTTAAGAGACTAACTATTTTTTTTTTTGTTTTGATTGGAATTCAATTATGGAATACCATTCTGAACTTAATTAACTATTTGAATTTTCCCTTCCTTTTATCCCCCCATCTCATATGGGGGATAGACCCCCGTACCATATATCTATATATGAATTATACTTGATATATAAATTGATTTAAATAGAAAACCTTTGTATATATTCTATATTATTAAAACAAAATCCAAAATATATATGAAAAATATGCTAAATGAAAAATATGCTAAAAAATTCTTGTCTTATCCGCATTAGAGAAAATGAAATAAAAAAGAATTCAGAATTTCAGTTCAGTATCTAAGTATAAATACTAAGAAAAAGCAGAAAGAAGGATTGATTTGCGGCAATAGATGTCTTTCACATACAACTAGAAAAAAGTAATCTCCTTTTTAAATGGCAGTTCCAAAAAAACGTACTTCGATGTCAAAAAAGCGTATTCGTAAAAATCTTTGGAAGAAAAAGACTTATTTTTCCATAGTACAATCTTATTCTTTAGCAAAATCAAGATCATTTTCCAGCGGCAGCGAGCATCCAAAACCAAAGGGTTTTTCTGGGCAACAAACAAATAATCTGGTTTTGGAATAATTTGAATTGACCTATCCAAAAGAAATTCCAATTATTTAATATGAATAATTCGGATTAATTAATGAATGTACTTTTATGTGTCGAATTCCTCGGTACAATATTCTTAGAACTAACCCCTCTGATATATAGAACAAAAGTTTTTGCTATACTGTGTCCTAAGTATTCTTTTCCTATCAACGAACTTTTCATAATAGAATCCTCATAATAAAATATGAGGATTCTATTATGAAAAGTAGAGTATTCTTGCAATAGGACTTACAACTTCTACCTATCTTATCCAAAATCCACAAATAAATTGGTTTAGGCTTGGTAAATCGTATTAATAAGAGAATAAAGGCTTTCATTCTAGAAATTTTGCTAAAATCCAAAATTCTTTGTATTTAATGATGAAATTCTAGAAATTCTAATGGATAGATAGAAAAGGTTTTTTGGATTTTGTCCATTGCATTGAAAGATTTGAAAAAATTTCAATGAGAAACTAATTAGAAAAAAATTAGTTCTATATTGCAACTGAGAAAAAACAGTTCCAACTCTTTCAAGCTTTGTTTCTATTGAGCAAAGCAAGAGTTTTTTGTTAAAAAAATCCGCAACGATACTACCAAACGAAGTCTATTTTAATGAAGATTCTAATGTTCCTAAATTCTATGGACTCTCCCAATCTCGACGATTTGCCAGAGAATAACTATTATTCTTTTAAGTTCCCTATTATTTCAAGTTAGCCGCCATGGTGAAATTGGTAGACACGCTGCTCTTAGGAAGCAGTGCTCAAGCATCTCGGTTCGAGTCCGAGTGGCGGCATTCTCGAAAAAGAATACAATAGATTAGAAAATGGATTCAATTCGAAATTTCCAATTTTGTAATGGGACCTTCTCCTTATGCTATTTGCAACTTTAGAACATATACTAACTCATATCTCTTTCTCAACTATTTCAATTGTGATTACGATTCATTTGATAACCTTATTAGTTCGTGAACTTGGGGGATTACATGATTCGTCAGAAAAAGGAATGATAGCAACTTTTTTATCTATAACAGGATTCTTAGTTTCTCGTTGGGCTTCTTCGGGACATTTTCCATTAAGTAATTTATATGAGTCATTGATCTTCCTTTCATGGGCTCTGTATATTCTTCATACGATTCCTAAGATACAGAACTCTAAAAATGATTTAAGCACAATAACTACGCCAAGTACTATTTTAACGCAAGGCTTTGCCACGTCGGGTCTTTTAACTGAAATGCATCAATCCACAATACTAGTACCTGCTCTACAATCTCAGTGGTTAATGATGCATGTCAGTATGATGTTACTAAGCTATGCAACTCTTTTGTGCGGATCCTTATTATCCGCCGCTCTTCTAATCATTAAATTTCGAAAGAATTTCGATTTCTTTTCTAAAAAGAAAAAAAATGTTTTACTTAAAACATTTTTCTTTAGTGAGTTTAGTGAGATTGAATATTTCTATGCAAAAAGAAGTGCTTTAAAAAACACCTCTTTTCCTTCATTTTCAAATTATTACAAATATCAATTAACTGAGCGTTTGGATTCTTGGAGTTATCGTGTCATTAGCCTAGGGTTTACCCTTTTAACCATAGGTATTCTTTGTGGAGCAGTATGGGCTAATGAGGCGTGGGGATCCTATTGGAATTGGGATCCTAAGGAAACTTGGGCATTTATTACTTGGACCATATTCGCAATTTATTTACATAGTAGAACAAATCCAAATTGGAAGGGTACGAATTCCGCACTTGTAGCTTCAATAGGATTTCTTATAATTTGGATCTGCTATTTTGGTATCAATCTATTAGGAATAGGTTTACATAGTTATGGTTCATTTACATTACCATCTAAATGATTACATAACATAAAACCTTCATGAAATGAAAGTTTTTCCATTTTTGTTTGATTTGAGAACCCCTTGAACGCCTTCTCAAAGGGTTCTCAAAAATTCGAGATATATCTAATTAGACTTAGACTTTTTTACTTTTTTCTGAATTATTTGGTTTTTCCACTATGGAATATAGAGTATAGAGCGGACTAGTTAAAAAAAAAAAATCCTATTTAGGATAATAATTGGATAAGAGAGCCTCTACCCTGTCAACGGATAGCGAGAGAACAAAATCTGGATAAATACCAATTCCTATTACTGGTAAAAAGATACAGATTAAAAGAAAGAGTTCTCGCGGTCCAGAATCCACAAAATTTGCGTTTGGAACATGAAATAGCTTGTATCCATAGAACATCTGGCGTAACATAGATAATAAATAAATAGGAGTTAATATCATTCCAATTGCCATTACAAAAGTAATTAGCATTTTTGGCATTAACAGAAATTTGGGACTAGTAATTAGTCCAAAAAATACTACTAATTCTGCAACAAAACCGCTCATTCCTGGTAAGGCAAGAGAAGCCATTGAAAAGCTACTAAACATGGTAAAAATTTTCGGCATTGGGATAGATATCCCCCCCAGTTCTTCGAGATAAACAAGACGCATTCTATCACAAGCCGTTCCCGCCAAGAAAAAAAGTGTAGCACCAATAAATCCATGGGATAGTATTTGTAAAATAGCTCCATTGAGTCCAATGTTGGTTATGGAACCAATTCCTATAATTATGAAACCCATGTGAGATACGGAGGAATAGGCTATTCTTTTTTTGAAATTTCGTTGACCAAGAGAAGTTGAAGCTGCATAGATTATTTGCATCGCTCCTATTATTACCAACCAGGGGGAAAATAGATAATGAGCATGAGGGAACAATTCCATATTGATCCGAATCAATCCGTATGCTCCCATCTTTAATAGGATTCCCGCTAAAAGCATACATGTACTGTAATGCGCTTCCCCATGGGTATCTGGTAACCACGTATGTAGGGGTATAATTGGCAATTTGACAGCATAAGCAATAAGGAAGCCCAAATAAAATAGTATTTCCAATGTCGCAGGGTATGATCGATTAATTAATCTTTCCAAATCTAATCTTGGTTCGTTGGAACCATATAAGCCCATACCTAGAACTCCGATTAAGAAAAAAATGGAACCGCCTGCAGTATACAAAATAAACTTTGTAGCTGAATACAGACGCCTCTTTCCCCCCCACATGGATAAAAGTAAGTAAACAGGAATTAATTCTAACTCCCACATGATAAAAAAAAGTAAAAGGTCTCGCGAAGAAAATAATCCTATTTGACCACTATACATTGCTAGCATCAGGAAATAGAATAATCGCGAATTCCGGGTAACCGGCCAAGCTGCTAAAGTAGCTAAAGTAGTGATAAATCCTGTCAATAAAATAGATCCTAATGAAAGTCCATCGATTCCCAATCTCCAGTGGAAATCAAAGACATCTATCCATTTAGAATCCTCCTTTAATTGGATTAAGGGATCCTCCAATTGGAAATGATAACAGAATGCATAAGTCATTAGAAGGAATTCTAATAAACAAATAGATATAGTATACCACCTAACGATTTTGTTTCCCCTATGAGGTAAAAAGAAAATTAATGAACCTGCAAATATCGGCAAAACAACAAGTATTGTTAACCAAGGAAAATAACTCATGATAAAGTGATAAAGACAAGATACGTTTTGACCAGAAAAGCCCGTGCTCGCTTATTTCGAGCACAGGCTTCTTCGGTAAAGAGGAATCAGACGATTCAAGTGGAGTTTTTTGTAACGTATCAATAAGATAGAGCCATGCTGCGGGTTGTTTCAGGCCCTAAATAAACGCGGACACTTAAAAAATCTGTTGGGCAGGCAGATTCGCATCTCTTACAACCCACACAATCTTCGGTTCTCGGGGCAGAAGCAATTTGCTTGGCTTTACACCCATCCCAGGGTATCATTTCTAATACATCTGTTGGACAAGCTCGTACACATTGAGTGCATCCTATACATGTATCATAAATTTTTACGGAATGTGACATTGGATCTATAAATTTTCCTTTTCAACATAAAAATTTTCGATCTGGTAAAAATGAAATTAGTACTATATGAGTCATGTGTATTGTAGGCACCAGACGAAGCAATGGTTTATCCAAACTTCAACAAATAAATAATGCAATATATTTCTTAATCCGTTTGTGAGAAAGCGTGAAAAGAGCCAAGAGACTTGAATTTTGGGCTTCAACAATCATAATTATACGAATTGTACATACGAATTCGAACTAGCCAATAAATTGGCTATCGTCTTTTCAATATAAATTATTGCAATATTCAAATTGCAATATCAATGAATTGCAAAAATTCAATAAGTAAAAAAGAATACTATACAATAACCTACTCAAAAAATAGATATTGTAAAATAATAAAATAATAAGAAAATAGTATTCGATTTCTATTCATCTTAATATTTGAATTTTATATTATCATTATATGTGCGCCTTTGTTTATTTGTTTAGAGGATTCTATGTCTAATTATTCAAAAGTCTAATTATTCAAAAAATTAGATTGATTGATACGAGTTGATTTCCTGTTACGATGGATGGAAGAAAGAATGGATAGTCCAATAGCTGCTTCAGCAGCCGCAAGGGCTATAACAAAAATTGCGAAAATGTCTCCTTTTAATTGGCGACTATCAAATAGATCAGAAAATGTTACGAGATTTAGATTAATTGAATTCAGTATAAGTTCAAGACATATTAGAGCTCTAACCATGTTTCGGCTTGTGATCAATCCATAGATACCAATCGAAAATAAATAGACACTCAAAAAAAGTACATGCTCAAACATCATTAACTAACTCCTTATCAATCTCGATTCATTTCAATATGAGGACAAGAATTGAACCGATTCAATTAATTAGAATAGAACAATTACACAACAAAAGAGAAAAGAAGGTATTTGTTGGCAGTAGATGGGTTTTACTAAATCAAAATTGTGATTCTTTAGTTATTTATTTTAGTTACTTATTTTAGATTTGAAATTCTAAGAATTTTGACTCATTCTAAGTATTTCTTATTGCCGAGCCATAGTAATTGCACCTATTAAAGAAACTAGAAGAATTATGGAAATGAGTTCAAACGGAAGATAAAAATCAGTTGCTAAATGAATCCCAATTTGTTGAACGTTATTTATGAGACCCTGTTCTACTATTTGGTTTGATCTTGTAGTCCAAAGAATTCCATACCATGACGTATCTGGGATAGTAGTCATTAGTGAAAAAAGAATAGTTATACAAACGAGTGAAGTGAACCCATCTCCAATAGTCCAATAATTCTTATTTTTAGACCATTCTGAGCCATCTATGAACATTACGGCAAATATGATCAAAACATTTATGGCTCCCACATAAATAAGAAGTTGTGCGACAGCTACAAAGTAGGAATTCAATAAAATATAGAATAAGGATATACAAATAAGAACTAATCCCAGCGAAAAGGCAGAATAAATTGGGTTGGTAAGTAATACTACTCCTATGCCCCCTAGTAGAAGAAAAAATTCCCCAAATAGCACAAGAATCTCATGTATTGGTCCAGGTAAATCCATTATGGATAAGAATAAATTAATAGTATAAAATTTTTCATGAACTGACTAAAACTAAAAGATTCAAGGAAGGAAAAAGGGATTAGGATATTTTTTGTATATAAGTTGTATAGTTAGAAATCACATCACGAAAATCTACTCTCATTTTAAATCAGGAATAATTTGCAATAAGCAGTAGTTATTCGTTTTTCTTTATAGTTAGTAAAGAACTATTGGATTTTTCTTTTTTGTTAGAAAAATCCTAGTAATTAGTAATCGTTCTTGAATTCAAAGATTTTTCTTCGTCTATTTTACTTTGAGTCGAATTCCTAATTGTTTGAATTGTGTAATCTCCCATTATGGAGATTGGTAACCGACTCAAAGCAATTTGATTGTAATTCAATTCATGACGATCATAAGTAGAAAGTTCATATTCTTCAGTCATTGATAAACAGCTTGTCGGACAGTACTCAACACAATTACCACAAAATATACAAACTCCAAAATCAATACTATAATTAAGCAATTGTTTCCTTTTAATATCCTTTTCAAATCTCCAATCCACAAGGGGTAGATCTATCGGGCATACGCGAACACATACTTCACAAGCAATACATTTATCAAATTCAAAGTGGATTCGCCCCCGGAAACGCTCCGATGTAATTGATTTTTCATAAGGGTAGTGAATCGTTATAGGTAAACGATTTGTGTGGGATAAGGTAATTATGAAACTTTGACCAATGTACCTTGCAGCGCGTATTGTTTGTTGACCATAACTCATGAACCCAGTTACCATAGGGAACATATTATAAATATCTATGAAAAAGGTATGTTTCTTTCTCTTGTTTGAGAGAATTTTTGTGTTGAAAATATTCTTACTATTATTGTATTATCTTATTTATAGTGAAACAAGTTGGGAAGAAGTTGTTAATAAGAGATTGCCCAGGGAAATAGGTAAAAGAAATTTCCATCCAAGATTTAATAACTGATCCATTCTCATCCTGGGTAAAGTCCATCTTATTGTGATAGAAATGAAGAGAAATAAATAAGCTTTAGTTAATGTAATAAAGATACCCATTGTCATTTCCAAAATTCCAACCATTTTATTCATTTGGAAAAATCCAAAAAAGGATATATAGGGAATAGAGAAATTCCACCCGCCTAAGTAGAGAACTGTTACAAATAAAGAGGAAACTAATAAATTTAGGTAAGAAACAAGATAAAATAAACCATATTTGATACCGGAATATTCGGTTTGATAACCTGCTACTAATTCTTCCTCTGCTTCTGGTAAATCAAAGGGTAATCTTTCACATTCTGCCAAAGAAGAAATTAGAAAAACCAGAAAACCTATAGGCTGACGCCAAAGATTCCATCCAAAAAAACCATATTTTGACTGTGCTTCAACTATATCAACTGTACTTGAACTGTTAGATAATCATAGTCGATGATAACATCACAGTTCCCACCGCTATTCCAAAACCGTACATGAAACCTTAGCTTCATACGGCTTCTCTATGATCAGAAAAAAGGAAAGGGTTGTTTCATTTCGGTATTATCCCCCTGGGCATAGATAGAATTAGGTAAGATAAAATCGATTGGAAAGTCCTAAATTAGACCAAAGGAATTCCGTCTGCTAGAATAAGAAAAAGCGCTTCCGAATTGATCTCGTCCTTTATAATATAATGAGAATTTTTCTTTGTTCAGCAATAACTTAATCTTGGAATAAAACACTCGTTATAGCAATTAATAAATGAAAAGAATTGGGCATTAGTTCATGAGGAATTCTGTATGAATATGAATAGAGAAAGGAAAGAATAAATAAAGATCTTTTTTTTGTATTGCATTCCATATCTTTTGTCCTATTCTTCTTTCCCCCGGGAGGGGTACTTAAAAAGAAAAAAGGAATAAAGGGTTAATTCGTTCTTGATAGCCATTTCCTTAACAAGTGAATGGGAACATACTCTGGATCGGAATCCGAAGAAAGTACTACTTGATCATTTCTACCAATTTCAAGTCCTTATTATGATTCCTTTTATGAGGAAAAATCTCTAATGCCTTAGATTTCCTCATTACTAATCCTTTATGTACTTTAGTGTTCCTAACCCCTCACTAACTTTTGATGGATTCCTCTTATGATTATAAGTTATAGTAATAACTAGGAATATTCTAGTAATGGAATTCCATATCGCGAATCCTTTATTCTTGCCCGCTTCAAGATATGATGACTAATCAAAAAATCTCAACCTTGGGGTAAAGAGTTTACACTGCTTATGTTTACTTCAACTTTTTTCTTGTACGTAGGAAATGAGATTTTTTCTTTTTACTACAAATTAATAAGCTGTTTTGTTTCACTCATATAGCTATCTAGTTTAACTTACCAACCCGAATATAGAATAAGAAAAGGAAGATAACTATTCAATGGATTTTAGAGGAAAAAGATCCTATTTTAACGAATCACACGTAGAGATATTGCTAGCACACAAAAAGTTAATGGTATTTCATAACTAATAGATTGAGCAGCAGCTCGTAGACCGCCTAAAAAAGAATATTTATTATTTGAGCTATATCCTGCCATAAGAAGACCAATAGGAGCAATACTTGAAATGGCAATCCATAAAAAAACACCAATACTAAGATCGGCTAAAACAAAACGATATCCTAAAGGGATAACTAAAAAACTTAATAAAATTGATATGACTGCTATAGAGGGTCCAATGCTAAATAAAGGAATATCTCCTCGGGATGGCAGGATATCCTCCTTAAAAAGTAGCTTAGTTCCATCGGCTATAGCTTGAAGCAGTCCCAGGGGGCCAGCATATTCAGGACCAATACGTTGTTGTATCGATGCGGATATTTCTCTTTCTAACCACACAATTACCAGTACTTCTATTGTGATTCCCAGTAGGAGGGTCAAAATAGGTAGAATCCATATCAGTCCATAGACTTCTTTTAATAATTCCGATTTCGAAAAAGAATTGATAGTTTCTACCTCTACCCTATCTATTATCATTTCAACGATCAACTTCCCCCATAATGATATCTATACTACCTAATATCGTCATGATATCAGCCAATTTCATTTTTTTAACTAGTTGAGGAAGAATTTGCAAATTAATAAAACCAGGTGGACGAATTTTCCATCTCCAGGGGAAAAGACTATCATCTCCTACCAGATAAATTCCTAATTCACCTTTTGGAGCTTCCACTCTTACATAAAGCTCTTGCTTTGACAATTCAAAATTGGGCGAAGGTTTTTTACCAAGAAATCGATATTCAAAATCATTCCATTCGGAATTCTTTGCTTTCTTAAAGCGTCGGACTTCTAAATTCTCATAAGGACCCCCAGGAATTTTCTCTACAGCCTGTTGAATAATTTTGATGGATTCCCTCATTTCACCCATTCGTACTAAATAGCGAGCTAATGAATCCCCTTCTTTTTGCCATTGGATTTTCCAATCAAATTGGTTGTAAGACTCATAAGGATCAACTTTACGAAGATCCCATTGTATTCCAGAAGCTCGTAACATCGGTCCCGATAAGCCCCAATTTACTGCTTCTTCTCCGCTAATAAAACCGACTCCTTCAACTCGTTCTATAAAAATGGGATTCTGTGTAATAAGTTGTTGATATTCAACAACTCCTCGTAAAAAATAATCACAGAAATCTAAACATTTATCGATCCATCCATAAGGTAGATCGGCGGCTACTCCTCCGATGCGAAAGTAATTATGCATCATTCGCATACCTGTAGCAGCTTCAAATAGATCGTATATCAATTCTCTCTCTCTAAAAATATAGAAAAAAGGAGTCTGTGCGCCGAGATCTGCCATAAAAGGTCCAAGCCATAACAAGTGAGAAGCTATACGGCTCAACTCTAACATAATTACCCTAATATAGCTGGCTCTTTGGGGTATTTGAATATTCTCCAAGAATTCTGGTGCATTTACCGTTATTGCTTCTGTAAACATAGTAGCTAAATAATCCCACCGTGTTACATAAGGTAAGTATTGTATAATAGTTCGGTTTTCCGCGATTTTTTCCATTCCTCTGTGTAAATACCCTAATATGGGTTCACAATCAATAACATCTTCACCATCGAGAGTAACGATCAGTCGAAGAACACCATGCATTGATGGGTGGTGAGGGCCCATATTGACTATCATGAGATCTTTTCTTGTAAGCGGTAGACTCATATCCTTTCTTCCTTAATTCATTATTCCATGAAAATGGATTATTCCATGAATTCCTCAAAACGAGGCTCATCAAAATGCAAAATCTAAGACTACTATAAGACTACTAATAAAATAAGAAAAAAATTCGAACGATTAAATTACTTCTCCCTAATATCCAACTGACTGATTAATTTCTTATAACGTACTCTATTTTTCTTTGCCAAATAAGCTAGCAAACGTTGACGTTTTCCCAAAAGTCTTCGTAGACCTCTTTCCGATGAAAAATCTTTTTTGTGTAATTCCAAATGTGAAGCAAGTCTCCGTATCTTATTGGTGAAACTGAATACTTGAAATTCAACAGAACCCCTGTTTTCTTCTTTTTCTTCTTTAACCATAAATCCAAAAATTTTTCTACCTCCTTTCTTTTTCTTGTATTTTTCTGATCAGGAAAAATACAAAATTATGTCAGTTATTTTGAAGTTATTCTAATCTCGTACACACAAAAATTTGCAATTATTCATCTACTACTGGAATTTGGATTTATTTTATCGATGCAAATTGGATTTGGATAGAAGGGTACATTCTTTTATTTTAGATAGAAGAAATGTTTCTTCTATCTAAAATAAAAGAATTTTGCTGATTTATTTATTGCTATATCCAATTTATGGAATTGATACACCATTTAATTGATATCGTTTAGCAAAATGAAACACAGCATATGCATCCATCTTTCGGCTCGAGAATTTCACGGGATAGAGATATGGTATAAGAAATAGGCTATTAAGTAACTCTAAATGAATTGTGGATACATCTGTATCCTTAACATACTGAAACGACTGCCATTATTCGTATCAAACCAATAGCGATTCATACAAGCTAAATCTTCTAATCAATGGTGGGCCAATAATGAATTTTTTTGCATATGTATTAAGACGCTTGGCCTGATTTCGAAATTGTCCAGAGTTTTTTATGTTGTTTTCATTGCAAAATGATGGATCTCCTTCCGTAACTTTCCAATTACGAGTACGAGAATTGAAAGACATGAAAATTCTCAATTCTCTACGGCGTCTAGGAGATAGATAGAATATTTTCAGGAACAAGAAAATCAGAAGAATCTTTCTCTCTATTCACTACCATTCCTCGTCTTCGACTTCTATTAGTTTCTTTTCTTCTTTAATGCAATAGCTATAGTTTGATATAGAATCCATTTCTCAAAGTAATGGAAACCATTCTCTTATAGGAAATGCTTCGAAAATCGCTATTCCATCTTTTAGGTATCGTGAAAAGTGATACCTGTGAAGATCGTGCATTTCAGTCACATTCAGATCCGTTTTTCGAGTCCATGATATAACCAAATTGGATGGATCTTCCACCCGTTTAGCTAAGAAAGAATAGATGCAGAGGTGGATAATAGATCGATATGAAGATCATGAGCTGCCCCATAATGAAACCGCCAGTAGTCGCGAATATCTCCTTCTTCCCTAATCCAAGATTGGAGAAAGAAGATCTAAGAGGGACCTATGGAGAATGTGGTCAGAAATCCATAATAGAGTCCGACCACAACGACCGAATTAATTATCCTCATCGAGAAACTTAGACTACTAAGTAGAAAAGATTTGAAAATCATGGCATGGGTCTCCTTTTTTTCTTTCTTTAGAGTTTTCTATATGCACAATTTCTCGATGTTTCGATGAGAATTTCTTGACTTTCCATATATAGAAAGAGATAGACTATAAATGACATCTCTTATGTAAATAAGACCAAAGGGATGGATATTAAATGATAGGAAGTGCTAGGAAGTGAAATAGAATGAAATAGAGCCACTTTGGGCTTCCCTATGAAATGAGGCATGGAACGGAGTCACTACGAAGAAATTCCGGGAGTTACGAAAGAAGCTTCGGACTCATATTGTTCATGGGTTGAGAGCGGGAGTTGAACTCTAGGAGATCGAATCTCCCCTTGTTCCTCAGTAGCTCAGTGGTAGAGCGGTCGGCTGTTAACTGACTGGTCGTAGGT